ACTTCTTATTCCAAAACTTTCCAAGGTCCGCCTCATGGCATCCAAGTTGAAAGAGATAAATTGAACAAGTATGGTCGTCCCCTATTGGGATGTACTATTAAACCAAAATTGGGATTATCCGCAAAAAACTACGGTAGAGCGGTTTATGAATGTCTACGGGGTGGACTTGATTTTACTAAGGATGATGAAAACGTAAATTCACAACCATTTATGCGTTGGAGAGATCGTTTCTTATTTTGTGCCGAAGCAATCTTTAAAGCGCAAGCCGAAACGGGTGAAATTAAAGGACATTACTTGAATGCAACTGCGGGTACATGTGAAGAAATGATCAAAAGAGCGGTATTTGCCAGAGAATTGGGAGCTCCTATCGTAATGCATGACTACTTAACTGGGGGGTTCACCGCAAATACTAGCCTGGCTCATTATTGCCGCGACAATGGTCTACTTCTTCACATCCATCGCGCAATGCATGCAGTTATTGATAGACAGAAAAATCATGGTATGCATTTTCGTGTACTAGCTAAAGCATTACGTATGTCTGGCGGAGATCATATTCACGCTGGTACAGTAGTGGGTAAACTGGAAGGGGAACGTGAGATGACTTTGGGTTTTGTTGATTTGTTACGTGATGATTTTATTGAAAAAGATCGAAGTCGTGGTATTTTTTTCACCCAAGACTGGGTCTCTATGCCAGGTGTTCTGCCCGTGGCTTCAGGGGGTATTCATGTTTGGCATATGCCTGCCCTAACCGAAATCTTTGGGGATGATTCCGTACTACAGTTTGGTGGAGGAACTTTAGGGCACCCTTGGGGAAATGCACCCGGTGCAGTAGCTAATCGGGTGTCTTTAGAAGCATGTGTACAAGCTCGTAATGAGGGACGTGATCTTGCTCGTGAAGGTAATGATATTATTCGTGAAGCTGCCAAATGGAGTCCTGAGCTAGCCGCTGCTTGTGAAGTATGGAAAGAGATCACATTCGAGTTCGAACCAGTGGATAAGGTGGATAAGGTGGATAAAGAGACAAAATAAGCGCGTATAATTTAGCAATTCCTGTTTGTTCTCCTAATTGATTGCAATGAAACTTGGCCCAATCTTTCTTTTCCTCAAAAAAAGAAAGATTGGGCCGAAGAAAAAGAAAGACATCTTATACTAATCCTATAATACTATGAACTATGAGGGTCTTTGTGTATTTGCATATATCTTTTATATGTACAGACCTTACGATAGATATACAAGTATATACAAAATATAAACATAAGAAGATAAGATCGAAGGAAGACTAAACAACTTATCTATTCTATTCTTTATTGTTGGATCCATAGGCTGAATTATGGATCCTTGGGATTGGATTGGTGGATCATTTTATATTCCTTAGTTTCAGACCATAGATCAAGCCAAGGGAAGGATCCCTTCTACCCCTATCCTGTATATTGTCTTTTTCGTTCCCTGTTGTAATAGAAACTCATTTTCTTATTTGACTATATGACACGAGATTCTACGAGACGAGAATTCATTTTGAATTTATGGGAAGAAACAACTATGTATCTTTTTGATGAGAATTGAAAGTTTTACATGAGAGAAACCTGTCTTTATATATCTTTTTTTGAGGAAAAAATTCTATCATAATATTGAAATGATTCAACAGATTCCTCAAAAGGAGATCTTTTCAAGACTCGCTCGTTTTTCATTAACAATCTGAATGATTGGATCATAATCATATGCTTCATTTGAATTCTGATGAGAAAGAAAAAGAAAGAAAAAAGAAATAGTAAAATGATTTTTTATTCATCGAATGACTATTCATCTATTAGTATTAGGTTTTCATAAAATAGGGGGCGGAAAGAATCTATGGAAAAATGTTGGTTCAATTCGATGTTGTCTAACAAGAAGTTAGAACATAGGTGTGGACTAAGTAAATCAATGGATAGTCTTGATGCTCTTGGACATACCAGTGGAAGTGAAGAAACTATTCTAAATGATGCGGAGAAAAAGATTACTAGTTGGCACAGTTTTAGTTTCAGTAATATGAATTATCTAAATTATTTATTTGATAGCAGGAATTTTTGGAGTTTGATCTCTGATCATACTTTTTTAGTTAGAAATAGTAATGGTGACACTTCTTCTGTATATTTTGATATTGAAAATCAGATTTTTGATATTTACAATGCTAGTTCTTCTTTGAGTGAACTAGAGATTCTTTTTCCTAGTTATTTGAATAGTGGATCTAATAGTAGTAATTACTACTATTATTATTCCATGTATGATACTCAATCTAATTGGAATAATCACATTAATAGTTGCATTGATAGTTATCTTCGTTTTGAAATCAGTCTTAAGAGTGACATTTACAGTGGTATCGACAGTTACATTTCTAGTTTCATTTGTACGGAAAGTATAAGTAGTATTGAAAGTGGAAATTCTAGTATCAAAACTAGTAGCAGTTCTTTCAATATAAGAGAAAGATCTAATGATTTAGATAGAAATACAAAATACAAGCAGTTATGGGTTCAATGTGAGAATTGTTATGGATTAAATTATAAAAAATCTTTTAGTTCAAAAATGAATATTTGTGAACACTGCGGATATCATTTGAAAATGAGTAGTTCAGATAGAATTGAACTCTTTATTGATCCTGGCACTTGGGAGCCTATGGATGAAGATATGGTCTCTATGGACCCCATTGAATTTCATTCAGAGGAGGAACCTTATATAGATCGCATCTCTTTTTATCAAAGAAAAACGGGTTTAACTGAAGCTGTTCAAACGGGCGTAGGTCAATTAAATAGTATTCCCATAGCAATTGGAGTTATGGATTTTCAGTTTATGGGAGGTAGTATGGGATCTGTAGTAGGTGAGAAAATCACCCGTTTGATCGAGTATGCTACTAATCGATCTCTACCTGTCATTATTGTGTGTGCTTCTGGAGGAGCACGCATGCAAGAAGGGAGTTTGAGCTTGATGCAAATGGCTAAAATATCTTCTGCTTCATATGATTATCAATCAAAGAAAAAGTTATTCTATGTATCAATCCTTACATCTCCTACAACTGGCGGAGTTACAGCAAGTTTTGGTATGTTGGGAGATATCATTATTGCTGAACCTAATGCCTACATTGCTTTTGCGGGTAAAAGAGTAATTGAACAAACATTGAAAAAGACAGTACCCGACGGTTCACAAGCGGCTGAGTATTTATTCCTTAAGGGCTTATTCGACCCAATTGTACCACGTAATCCTTTAAAAGGTGTTCTGAATGAGTTATTTCAGCTACATGGTTTCCTTCCCTTGAATCAAGATTAAAAAAAGATTGAAATTCTTCATTTTCAAATGGAAGTATAGCACTAGCTTCAGTTATTTTTCTTTGTAGCGAATAAGCATTTAGTTCATTCTAATGAAAAAAACAAAACTAAGAAGATGGTGTTTTCTTTGGGTACATCAGTTATAAGTGTAGTAAGAGTCAAAAGTTTTGGATAATGACTTTTTGCCCCGGATCCTTTTTTTATTCTACCTCTCTTCCTGATTAGGAATAAGCATCCCTCTATCGACAAGATAAAAAAGAATTTATTTCTCCTTCCGAGAAATCCGGGAAAGAAAAAGAAAATATGAAAGAAAAAGAAAGAAGAAATCTCAAATAAAATAAAGAAAATAGAAATATTCAAATAACAAATAAGAAGAATATAGAAGTTCTTTCTATTTTGAAAGGAAAGATAGAAAGACGATGAAGATAAGGATGGGAGAAGAAGAATCCAATTTCTGAAAGCGGATTCTCATACATATTCGTGTAGAAAGAGGAATAGGTACACTTCATTTAGTTCTACATTCGTTATTTATTCTGAAATACTTCATATTAAGATTATCTTAATATTCTTTCTAATAGATAGACTTATCATAAGATATCTTTATAATTATAATTTAGAATTATAATAGGTACAAATATGAAATCGAGGTACCCATTCTATGATAGATTTGAACTTTCCCTCTATTTTTGTTCCTTTAGTGGGCCTAGTCTTTCCGGCAATCGCAATGGCTTCTTTATCTCTTTATGTCCAAAGAAATAAGATTGTTTAAATACGATGGGACCAAATCTCATCAATCTCTTTCAACACTGGATCATCATACAGATACTCTTTTAATGTAATATGGTAGGATATATGATATGTGGCCTTTCATAAATAGTTGTTTTTTTATGTATGCCGATGCATAATATACGCATTAATGCGTGTATATGCGATTATAGCTTAATCAATTAAATGATTCAATTCAAAATGATCATCAGCAAATATTTTTTGAAAAATATTTGAAATAGAAACTCAATGTATCTAACCAATTATTCCTAAAGGTTCCCGTCGGAATGCTGCTAGTTGATGAAAGTTACTTAGGGATCAAGCAATAAAAATCGAGTCAAATCCATTTGAGTTATTCTCTCAATTCCAATCGAATGCAACTGGATCTAGTATAGTATGAACTGGCGATCAGAACATATATGGATAGAACTTATAACGGGGTCTCGAAAAACAAGTAATTTTTGCTGGGCCTGTATCCTTTTTTTAGGTTCATTAGGATTCTTAGTGGTTGGAACTTCCAGTTATCTTGGTAAAAATCTGATATCCGTATTTCCGTCTCAGCAAATTCTTTTTTTCCCACAAGGGATCGTGATGTCTTTCTATGGGATCGCAGGTCTATTCATTAGTTCTTATTTGTGGTGCACAATTTCATGGAATGTAGGTAGTGGTTATGACCGATTTGATAGAAAAGAAGGGATAATGTCCCTTTTTCGTTGGGGATTTCCTGGAAGAAATCGTCGTATCTTCCTTCGTTTCTTTCTGAAAGATATCCAATCAATCAGAATGGAGGTGAGAGAGGGTCTTTTTCCTCGCCGTGTCCTTTATATGGAAATCAGGGGCCAAGGAGCCATTCCCTTGACCCGTACTGATGAGAATTTGACTCCACGAGAAATTGAACAAAAAGCTGCCGAATTGGCCTATTTCTTGCGCGTACCCATTGAAGTATTTTGAAATGAACTGAAGAAGAAATCTCAGCATGAGAGAAGGAACTTAATACATCTCAAAAGCAGGAGGACGTATATGGACTAAGAAAATATAAAATATAATAGAACTAATGAACGAAAATAGATTAAGGAGAATAGAAACTATTTATACACAAAAACTATTTTGTATACACATGGCGTCCAGCTTCATTCTTTATACTAGTAAAAAGAAAAGAGTCTAATAAGTATAGATTCATAAAATATCCTAACATTTCTTTTCTTTTCGTAAAACAGAATTCCTCTTTTTAGGCCTTTGAATTGATACCCTATCCCCGCGCTGCGGTTAGACAGTGAAATCTTTCGAAATAGAAAGAAAAGAATTAAAGGATCCGGTAGGTTTCGTCTTTAAATCCAAATTCTATTCGTTAGTTCAAATGGGTTTTCGAGTCTTCATCGAAAGGAAGAAATGAAGAGGAAATTGGTTACAATTTGCCTAATTGAGATCTCTGGAATATGGAAAGAATATTTACTTCTTTCTTTTTTCATTCGAAAAGGGCCCTTCTTCTATGTTCTATTCTAGATCCAAAGACTCAATTCTTACACAAAAACAAAAATAGGAAAAGAACCATAGGTTCGATACCTTGTTCTTGTTAGAGTTATAGGCTCTTTTTATATAATTCGTGTTTCATAGAAATCTCAGATAGAATCGACGAATGAAACAGGTTCATTAACAATTCACATCACGGAAACAGAATGAAAAAAAAGAAAGCATTGGCTTCCCTCCCATATCTTGTGTCTATACTCTTTTTGCCCTGGTGGGTTTCTCTCTCATTTAAGAAATGTCTAGAAACTTGGGTTCTTAATTGGTGGAATACCAGGCAATCCGAAATCCTTTTGAATGATATTCAAGAGAAAAATGTTCTAGAAAAATTTATGGAATTAGAAGAACTATTCCTGTTGGACGAGATGATAAAGGAGTACTCGGAGACACATATGCAAAGGCTTCGTATAGGAATGCACAAGGAAACTATACAATTGGTCCAAAGACACAATGAATCTCATTTCCATATCATTTTGCATTTCTCTACAAATCTAATCTGTTTCGCTATTCTAAGTGGTTATTTTTTTCTGGGTAATGAAGAACTTTTCATTCTAAATTCTTGGATTCAGGAATTTCTCTATAACTTAAGTGATACAATCAAAGCTTTTTCGATTCTTTTAGTTACTGATTTATGGATCGGATTTCACTCGACCCATGGTTGGGAACTAATGATTGGTTCGATCTACAACGATTTTGGATTGGCTCAGAATGATCAGATTATATCTGGTCTTGTTTCCACTTTTCCAGTGATTCTAGATACAATTGTGAAATATTGGATCTTCCATTTTTTAAATCGTGTATCTCCTTCGCTTGTAGTAATTTATCATTCAATGAATGAATAATTCATTAGATCTTTTGATATCAATCAAATCAGAATCTTTCTTCATGTATAAATAAATCATTTTTCATCTTACTTATTCTTTATACTTCTACCTTTTCAATTCAAGGTATTCATACTATATTCCACCAGTACAATTCTTTCAGTACAATCAATACAATGGCAAACTTGTGGATAGGGAATTCTACTAGTTACCTATCAAATTTATTGTAGAAATTCCGGGGATCAATGATTGGACCATGCAAAATAGAAAGACTTTTTCTTGGGTAAAAGAACAGATGACTCGATCCATTTATGTATCGATCATGATATATGCAATAACTCGAGCATCTATTTCAAATGCATATCCCATTTTTGCGCAGCAGGGTTATGAAAATCCACGAGAAGCAACTGGACGAATTGTATGTGCCAATTGCCATTTAGCTAATAAGCCCGTGGATATTGAAGTTCCGCAAGCTGTGCTTCCTGATACTGTATTTGAAGCAGTTGTTCGAATTCCTTATGATATGCAACTTAAACAAGTTCTTGCTAATGGTAAAAAGGGAGCTTTGAATGTAGGAGCTGTTCTTATTTTACCTGAGGGATTCGAATTAGCCCCCCCCGATCGTATTTCTCCCGAAATGAAAGAAAAGATGGGCAATCTTTCTTTTCAGTTTTATCGTCCTAATAAAAGAAATATTCTTGTGATAGGTCCTGTTCCCGGTCAGAAATATAGTGAAATCGTATTTCCTATTCTTTCCCCCGACCCTGCTACGAAAAAAGACGTTCACTTCTTAAAATATCCCATATATGTAGGTGGGAACAGGGGAAGGGGTCAGATTTATCCTGATGGTAGCAAGAGTAACAATACAGTTTATAATGCTACATCTGCTGGTATAGTAAGCAGAATAGCACGTAAAGAAAAGGGGGGATATGAAATAACCATAGTTGATGCTTCAGAAGGACGTCAAGTGGTTGATATTATACCTCCAGGACCAGAACTTCTTGTTTCAGAAGGTGAATCCATCAAGCTTGATCAACCATTAACAAGTAATCCAAATGTAGGAGGTTTTGGTCAGGGAGACGCAGAAATAGTGC